TCTCCTCTTATGGATAGACTAATTATCTTTCTACGATTCCGAATTTATTAGTATATATTACATATATATATATTATTGGTCGATTAATTGGATTGGAAGATTCCCCATAAGAATCATACTTATTAGAATTAGATACTAGTTCTTATGTCAATTGCAAAATCTCTAGTTGTTTTAAACGCTTTCCAAAAATTTTCTGAATGAAAAAAAGGGGGGGGATTGGACTAAAAAGGGAAGGAATAAGGCAAGCAGTATGTTAATTTCTCACCTTAAATCAGTCCTTCCCCTGCCTTCCTGTACGAACGAATAAAAAATTGTAGGAGTGAAATCAAAATAATATAATTCGAAAAAGCAAGAGCAGCAAATCAAGTACACGGAAAAAGATATATGTATTTGTATTTTTCTATTTTTTTAGGGTTAAACAAAGGGATTCGCAAATAAAAGTGCTAATGCTACAACCAGCCCATAAATTGTTAAAGCTTCCATAAAAGCCAGACTAAGCAATAAAGTACCCCGTATTTTTCCCTCTGCCTCTGGTTGTCGCGCAATCCCTTCTACTGCTTGCCCTGCAGCAGTGCCTTGGCCAACCCCAGGTCCAATAGAAGCAAGCCCTACAGCCAACCCAGCAGCAATAACGGAAGCGGCAGAAATCAGTGGATTCATGATAAGTTCCTCTCACCCCAATAAAAAAAAAGGGGGGGGGAATAGTTAATGATACAATCAACCAACCAATTATGACTTAATTTTTCAATTAATAAATAAGATTTATTCAGTCGAAGTAATTGAGAATTAAAAAAAAGGAAATAATAATATTTATTGAACTATCCGAACTACTTCATTATATATTTTTTTTCTATCCACGTAGTTTTTGTGAATCCATACAACTTTTGCTCTTATCTTACCTTATAATTTTGAACCATTTTTTTTGGATTCTTCGTTCTTTTTCTTGATTTAATACGGAAGGGCTTCGTTTTTTTGAATCCCTATCGAAATTTACAGTAGCAGGACAAATTTAGATAACTATATCTATAGTTAGTTCATAAAAAACTAGTTAATATCTAATATCACATATACATGTATTTCTTCCATACCGTAAACAAATTCTTCGTGTCTTAGATTCAATTGGATTCGCGAATCATTCTTTGAAACCCCCAAAAATAAGGAGTTGTTTTATAGCTATTAGATTATATACACCTAGTTCGACTCCCCTCGCTACTACTGTTTTTTTAATCTCAAGTTTTTTAAAGCCCTAGCCCTTTCTTCTTTTTGATTATATCCGGGATAATCAATCTAAAAAAAATTAGTTAGACCGAATTTTTGCATAGAAATATTGAAATTTGAGTGATCTAAATGGAAATTGGATTTATTTGGAAAATTGTTGAATGGAATATGAATGAAACGGAAATCCGTTCTAGTTTTATGTAATATCCCTTTTAATCACATGTCGTAAACGTAAATATCATACAAAGTTAAAGCTCTGAATATTTACAATATTAATATATCCTAATCTAATAAATAATATTAAATGAAATATATATATATAAAAACAAAATCATTTATGTTATAGATTTATAGATTGAATGAACAAAACAAAATACAACAAAAACAATACAAAAAAGAATATTCATTGGAAGGGAAATAGAAAAATTGGTCAAACAAAGAGTATTTTTAGTAAAAAAAAAAAAAAAAAAAAAAGACTATTTCGTAAATTAGTTAATGATGGCCTTCCATGGATTCACCTATATAAGCCGCAGCTAAAGTAGCAAAAATAAGGGCTTGAATACCGCTTGTAAATAATCCAAGGAACATGACAGGTATAGGAACTACTAAGGGCACTAAAGAAACAAGAACAACAACTACTAATTCATCAGCTAATATATTTCCGAAAAGTCGAAAACTAAGCGACAAGGGTTTTGTGAAATCTTCTAAGATATTAATTGGTAGAAGGATTGGAGTTGGTTGGATGTATTTACCAAAATAAGCTAATCCTTTTTTTGAAAGACCCGCATAGAAATATGCCATTGATGTAAGTAACGCTAATGCAACAGTAGTATTTATATCATTTGTGGGTGCAGCTAACTCCCCGTGAGGTAACTGTATTATTTTCCAAGGCAAAAGAGCCCCCGACCAATTCGAAACAAAAATAAATAGAAACATAGTTCCAATAAAGGGAACCCACGGACCATATTCTTCCCCAATCTGAGTTTTGCTCACGTCTCGAATGAATTCAAGGACATATTCAAAGAAATTCTGACCAAAAGTGGGAATGGTTTGTGGATTTCTAACAACTAAAATGGCTGAAACTAATAAGATAGCAATTACAACCCAAGAAGTAATAAGTACTTGGGCATGCACTTGGAACCCCCCTAATTGCCAATAGAGATGTTGACCTACTTCCACAGAAGATATATCGTATAATCGTTTTAATGTGTTGATGGAACATAATAGAATATTCATATTGCCCTTCCCTCGAAAATAAATAGAACTTGAAAAGGAATTATTTTGATTCAACCATCTCTTTTTTGAATTGTCTGCTTAAATCTTATATTTTGAATACTGACTAATCACATAATATTTCTGGTTTTTTTTTTCTTTTTTTGTTTTTTTGCACGATTTAGTAATTTAGTTATAGTATAGTAACCGATTCTATAAAATCTACGAAGTTCCCGACTGAATAATTTATTTATTTTATTATTAATTAAGAATTTCGTATATAGCTAGAACGACCCTCACAAATTGCAAATACTAATTTGTTAAGAATTAATCGGATTGAAGCTATAGCATCATCATTAGCTGGAATCGAAATATCCGCGAAATCCGGGTCACAATTTGTATCGATTAAACAAATCGTTGGAATTCCCAAAGTTATACATTCTCTAAGAGCGGTATACTCCTCTTGCTGATCAACTATTATCACAATATCGGGTAACCCCGTCATGTATTTAATGCCACCCAGATAGGTTTCCAAGTGAGATAATTGTCTCTTCAACATAGCGGTATCCTTTTTTGGAAGACTGTTGATTCTGCCCGTCTTTTGTTCCGTTCTCAAGTCCCTGAACTTATGAAGTCTCGTTTCTGTAGTATACCAATTGGTTAACATGCCGCCGAGCCATTTTTTATTAACATAATGACACCGAGCTCTTGTTGCAGCCCGTGCTATTGAATCAGCTGCTTTATTTTTTGTGCCAACAATTAAGAATTGTTTTCCCTTACTTGCTGCATCAAAAACTAAATCACAAGCTTCTGATAAAAAGCGAGCAGTTCTAGTAAGATTTATAATATGAATACCCTTACGTTTTGTGGATATATAAGGTGCCATTCTAGGATTCCATTTTCTAGTACCATGGCCAAAATGAACTCCTGCTTCCATCATCTCTTCCAAAGTTATGTTCCAATATCTTTTTGTCATTGATCCCCCCAAAAAAAGAGAGAGAGACAGAGTGTCCTGAAATAAAAGTTTTGTTCCGATGGAACCTTCTCTTCTATCGAAGACTGGCCGTTGATACATGGTCCAGGCCATTCATTTTTTTATATTTTTTTCTTTATTCTCTTTTAAGTTTTAATCAAACGACCCCCCCCCTTCTTAAATCTTAAATAAAGGAGTAAATAAATCCGCTTTTAGCAATCATTTAATCCTAGGAAATGATTGCTGCGACGTATCACATAAATTCTTGAAAATTAAGAAATCCAATAATTCTATGTGGTGGAACAAAATCTCTTTTATTTCTTCCTCGAATAAATTCTTTTTTTTTCGGGGCAATCTTGGTATGTTGTCTTAGGTTTGAAGGGTGTATTACTTTTTTGAATCCGGTACCAACGGGTATCATTCCCCCCAAAACAACGTTCTCTTTCAGACCTTTCAACCAATCGATACGACCTCGGAGAGCAGCTTTTGCTAAAACTCTAGCAGTTTCTTGAAAACTCGCTTCGGATATGAAACTTTGGGTATTCAGAGATGTTTTTGTTATTCCCAATAATAGAGCTCGATAACAAATTACTTCTTCCAAGGCACGCCCCGCTCGTTCAGCTCGCAACAATCCAATTTGTTCGCTAGGTGAAAAAACATTAGACATTCCATCTTCTGAAACCAATACTTTTGATGTTATTTGACGTACAATAATCTCTATATGTCTATTATGTATGTGTACTCCCTGGGATCGATAAACCTTTTGGATTTTATTAACCAAAGAAATTCGACTTTGGACGATAGTTAGCTCAGCACCAATAAAAAATCTCCAGGGAATGCCGAGAATTTTTGTTATACGCTCGTTCCAAGCGTCAACTCTCTTCCCTAGGTTCATCGATATTGAATCAATCGAACGCACTTCTAATACCTGTTCCACTTTTGGAAGACCTTGTGTTATATCACCAGATCTCGATTTTTCATAAATAAATGTGACTAATATATCTCCTTCAAAAAGGATTTCTCCATAATGACCATGAACTGTTGCTCCTGGAGTTGCCAAATAGGTGTTAGCCGATCTTATTAATACAGAATCAATTTGAACAATTAATACTTGCCCCGATTTTAGGTGTAGTCCACTTTTTGTTTGAGCTAGACATACATTTTCACAAATAAATTGCCCCAGGCTAATTATTGTAGTCGTTTTTTCAAAATATTTATGATCATAATCATGATGGAGAAAATGCCAATTCAAACGGAATGGATTTAAAATGATGTTGCTGCACGGATCGGGCTTATAAATTTTCTCGTTTTCGTCCATTAAATAATATTTAAATACTTGACAAGTTTCCTTTAACTTGTCAAGTTGCAAATTCTTATTCATTTTACCTTTTAATAACTCATAATCAGATCTCGATGAATAAGAATTTGCAACTTGAAGTGCTATTCCTAAAGGGCCTAATGAATTCTTAATTGGAATTAGAGGATCTTTTTTAATTTTTTTAATTTTATTTTTTAGCCCGTTGTGGTATTTTACATTGCTGAATGGTCCTATTTGAAAACAATCAGATGATGACAAAATTATCAAAGATCGGCATTC